ATTAAATTTTAACAGGCAAAGTTTAAGGTATGGTGCTGTATTTAGATAAATGGTAAATTATCTTTTAGGAGGGGTTTTATTTAAGGTGGTGATGGCTACGCGCATAATTTGTGCAAAATTTGTGCATTTGGTGACACCACCAAATTTGGAAAATTTGAGGGTGTTGAAAATTCTGTTGAAATTGTTTATAGTTGATTGTAGTTAGTAAGGGTTTAAAAATTAGTGAAATCCGTATTTTGGGGTTAAAAAAAAGATTGATTTACATTCGGTTGATTAAGTTTAGTAATGCGGATTTGTCAGTTATAATAAATGTTTATATATATATATATATATTTATTTAATGTTAATATCATATATGGTGTATTGAATACTAAGAACTTACTAATATACAAAGAATCCTCTAACCTCTTAAAAACTTAGGCGAAGACTAGAGAGAAAGAGGATCTTATAGATATTTCTAACATTGTAGGGTACATTTATCTACATATAGATATTCTATATACATTTATATATATATAAGCATTTATATTATATATATACTAATATTGGTACTTAAAATTAATAACCTATTTCCATTATCTATTTATTTTTAACAATAATATAAAGTATTTATTATATATATATACATTTATATTAGATGCACATTTAAGTATATATTCTAAGAATTTTAAACACAAAAAAAAAAAAAAAAAAATATACTACTATTCAATTAAATTCTAATTACGTGCCACGCAGTGCTGGGATTAAGGAATAAATAAAATAAGTTAATATTGGAACCATTATTTCTTTTTTTTGAGTGTAAATATGAAGTCATAGGGGGCAATGCTATGATTTCAAGTTTACTTAGTGAGGAAGTACGAAATATGCTTCACTAAAAAGGGAAATTTCTTTAAGGTGGTATTACGATAAATTTATTTAAGAGTTGTTGGAACCATTATTCTTTTTTTTGGAGTGTAAATATGAAGTCATAGGGGGCAATGCTATGATTTCAAGTTTACTTAGTGAGGAAGTACGAAATATGCTTCACTAAAAAGGGAAATTTCTTTAAGGTGGTATTACGATAAATTTATTTAAGAGTTGTTGGAACCATTTGATGGGGTTGTTGGATAAAAGTTTTATTCTTGCTTAAATGTTTACTTTTTGTATGTTTTACATGTAAATATTTGTGAGCACTATAAGTTCTTTAATAGAGTTGTGTATAGCAGTATTTAATATTATTTATCAAGGGAATTTGGAATTAGTAATATAATATGTGGCCGGCTAAAGTCGTGCCAGCTGCCGCGGTTATACGTAGGGTCAGAGTAAACATTATTAGCTTAAAAGTTAATAGATTAAATTTTGGAAAGTTGGGATGTAAATTTTTAAGGTAGAATTTAAAATTTATATGTAAGGCTTTATTTTTGATATGAAGCTTTGAAATTTAAATTATAAACTAGGATTAGATACCCTATTATTTTAAATGTAAATATTTTGCTTGAGTAGTAATAGTTAGGTTCTTGAAACTCAAAGAATTTGGCGGTGTTTTAGTCTTTTCAGAGGAATCTGTCCTATAATCGATAGTACACGTTATATTCGACTTAGTTTTGTTTATCAGTTTGTATACCGCCGTCGTAAGATTATTTTTTTAGAAAGATAATTTTCTAGAATTCAGATTAGAATTTATGTCAGGTCAAGGTGCAGCTTATGACTAAGTAAGAGATGGATTACAATAAAAAAATTTAAATGGATCTTGCATTGGAAAGGTGTGAATGAAGGTGGATTTGAAAGTAATGTTGTTAGATTATGATAACATGATTTTAGCTCTAAAACATGCACACATCGCCCGTCGCTCTCATTATTAAGGTGAGATAAGTCGTAACAAAGTAGATGTACTGGAAAGTGTATCTAGAATGCAAAATAAAGCTTAAAGTGAAGCATCTCATTTACACTGAGAGGAGGTTCGTGCGATTCGAATTATTTTGAGAATAAATCTTTAAGTTTGTTATTATGTGTTTTAAGTTTATTATTTGAAATAACTTTAAATTATTAGTTTTAGTATAGAAATAGAATGAATTTGGTTATTTATAGTTTATTAGTATCGTGAGAGAAAATTGAAAAATTTTGAAAAATTATTCGTAGGGAAGTAGACGTATGTTGTACCTTGTGTATCAGGGTTTATTAAATTTAGATAAGGATTTATTTTTCCCGAGTTAAAAGGAGCTAATTAATTATATTGGTTAATGTATTATTATTATCACTAATAGTTAATTTGTAATGAAATATTAGTCGGTTTTTAAGATATCTGGTTTTCCAAGAAATGAATTTAATTCAGTATTTAACGGTAATTTTTGAAATTGTTCATAAATTATTAGTTTGATGTAATATTCTTAGGGATAAGCTTTGGAATAGAATTTAAACTTTATATGGAATGATATTAAAAATTGTAGGCTTTTAATTAGCCATCATTTGAATAATGTTATAAATTATTTTATTTTAATATAATTTTATAAAGATGTTAAATGGTGTATTGGAATAAATTAGAGAATAGATGTTTAGTTGTAATAATGATAAAATTAGTATATGTAAATTGTAAAGTATTTTTAACTGTTAATTTATAAAAAGGAACTAGGCAACATATTAATATTCGCCTGTTTATCAAAAACATGGCCTTTTGGGTGGAATTTAAGGTCGGGCCTGCCCACTGACGTAGTTGAAGGGCCGCGGTATTTTGACCGTGCAAAGGTAGCATAATCATTAGTCTTTTAATTGAGGGCTGGAATGAATGGTTTGACGAAATATTAACTGTCTCTTTATAATAAATGGAATTTAACTTTTGAGTCAAAAGGCTTAAATGAATATAAAAGACGAGAAGACCCTATAGATCTTTATATAGTTAAGTAATTGTTTTATTTAGTTGTTTTATTTTCAATTATTTTGCTGTATTTTGTTGGGGTGACATGAAGATAAAAATAACTCTTTATAATGGGAACATTGATTTATGAGTGATTGATCCGTTACTAACGATTATAAGATAAAGTTACCTTAGGGATAACAGCGTAATTTTTTTTGAGAGTTCTTATCGACAAGAAAGATTGCGACCTCGATGTTGGATTAAGGAATATGATTAGGTGTAGCAGTTTAATTAATAAGTCTGTTCGACTTTTAAATCCTTACATGATCTGAGTTCAGACCGGCGTAAGCCAGGTCGGTTTCTATCTTTATAAAGATAAGATATTTTAGTACGAAAGGACCAAATATCTGAAATATTTTCTTTGAAATGATAAATATTAATGAGGACTATTTTGGCAGAGAAGTGCATTGGATTTAGAATCCAAAAATGTAATGATATTACAGATAGTATTGGTAAAGGATATATTAATAAGAATATTAGGGGTTATTATGTTAATTATTTGTGTTTTAATTGGGGTTGCTTTTTTAACATTATTGGAACGGAAGGTTTTGGGCTATATTCAGATTCGTAAAGGGCCTAATAAAGTAGGGTTTATTGGATTGCCTCAGCCTTTTGCAGATGCAATTAAGTTATTTTCTAAGGAAGGAACTTATCCTATATTATCTAATTATTTAATATATTATTTTTCTCCTATTTTCAGATTGTTTTTAGCTTTGTTGACTTGAATAATTTACCCATTTATAACTATATTATTTACGTTTAATTTGGGGGTTTTGTTTTTTTTAGTCTGCACTAGTTTAGGGGTTTATACTGTTATAATTGCAGGGTGATCTTCTAATTCTAATTATGCTTTATTAGGTGGGCTGCGAGCTGTAGCTCAAACAATTTCTTATGAAGTAAGTTTGGCTTTAATTTTGTTAAGTTTTATTTTTTTGGTTGATAGTTATTGTTTAATAAGATTTATGAGTTTTCAGGGGTATGTATGATTTATATTTTTAACATTTCCACTTATATTAGCTTGATTTTCATCATGTTTGGCAGAAACAAATCGAACTCCTTTTGATTTTGCTGAAGGGGAATCAGAGTTGGTTTCTGGGTTTAATGTGGAGTACAGAAGAGGGGGGTTTGCATTAATTTTTCTTGCTGAATATACAAGAATTTTATTTATAAGAATGTTATTTTGTATGATTTTTTTAGGAGGTGATGTATTAACAATTTATTTTTTTTTTAAGTTAACTTTATTAGCTTTTATATTTATTTGGGTACGAGGAACTTTACCACGATTTCGGTATGATAAGTTAATATATTTGGCTTGGAAGGCTTATTTACCATTATCATTGAATTTTTTATTGTTTTTTATAGGATTGAAGGTTTTTATATTTTCTTTACTCGTTTAATGTATTTGATTTAGTAAAGTTAATAGAAGATTTAAACTTCTGTCTTATGTTTTCAAAACATATGCTTTCATAAGCTTAATAACTGATTAATTTACTAAATTGTCTCAAATATAAAAGACTATAGGGTTTATAATATAATATAAAAAATAGAGGACAGTGAGGATTTGGCCTGTAAGAATATAAGGGTCTTCTACAGGTCGAGCACCAATTCATGTTAAAAGGATAACAATAGATACTATTGATCAAAAAAGAAATTGATTGATTGGGTAAAATTGAATTCCCCGGAATTTATTAGTTGCTGTAAACGGGAGGATAAAAAGGATGGCAATTGATATAACTAGGGCAATAACTCCTCCTAATTTGTTAGGAATTGATCGTAAAATTGCATAAGCAAAAAGGAAATATCATTCTGGTTGGATATGAACTGGTGTAACCAAAGGGTTTGCAGGTGTGAAATTGTCAGGATCTCCTAATATATATGGTTCTAATAAGGTTAATAATAGTAGAATAGCTACTATGATAATAAATCCAAAAATATCCTTAAAGGTAAAATATGGGTGGAAGGGAATTTTATCTGAATTGCTGTTTAACCCTAAAGGGTTATTAGATCCTGTTTGATGAAGGAAAAGGAGGTGAATTATAACTATTATAGCTACAATAAATGGAAGAACGAAATGGAAAGTGAAAAATCGTGTAAGTGTGGCATTGTCTACAGCGAATCCCCCTCAAACTCATTGAACTAAATCAATTCCTAAATAAGGTACAGCAGATAAAAGATTTGTAATGACTGTAGCTCCTCAAAAAGATATTTGTCCTCAAGGGAGAACATATCCTATAAAAGCTGTTCCTATTACAAGAAATAAAATTACTACCCCTGTAGATCAAGTATGAATATAATTGTATGATCCATAATATATACCACGACCAACATGTAAATAAAGACAGATAAAGAAGAAAGAGGCTCCATTAGCATGTAAAGTGCGTAAAAGTCATCCGTAATTTACATCACGGCAGATATGAGCAACTCTAGAGAAAGCTAAATCTACATTAGCGGTATAATGTATAGCTAAGAATAGGCCGGTAGCGATTTGAATAACTAAACATAATCCAAGTAATGAACCGAAGTTTCATCAAGCGGAAATATTTGAGGGAGCTGGTAAATCGACTAAGGCATTATTTGCAATTTTTAATAAAGGGTGAGAGACACGTATTGGTTTGGCCATTAAAATTTTTGTCGTAAAGGGCCTTGAAAGATATTTGTGATTTTTACAATAACAATTAAGGTAAGAAACAAATAATTTACAAGTATTAAAGTGATTAAGTGGTTAGGTTTATTATAGAGTTTAATAAGATGAGGAGTAGCTTCTGTTCTTAAAGAGGTAGTAATTATATCTATTGATAATTGATCTATATTTTTGGTGAATATGTTTCAGAAAAAAGAATCTGTAATAAATGCGATTGATAAGATTAAAGTGATTGTTAGAAGAATAATGATTAGGGTTTTTATTGAAGTATAGAATAGTTCATTAGAGGCTAATCTTGTGATATAGATAAAAAGGACTAATATTCCACCAAGGAATACAAGGAATAAGATATAAGAGAATCAGAATGAGGATGATATTATCCCGACAGTTATAGATACAATACATGTTTGTATAATAATAATTAATGTTATTGCTAAAGGGTGATTAGCTTGAGAAAAGATGATAGCGTTAAGAAAGTTAAAGGTAAGAATACTAAGGTTTATAATTCAGAGGGTAGTTTAGTGTTAAAATATTAATTTTGGGGATTAATGAGAAGAGTATTCTTTCCTCTGAGTTTTAGAAGAAATATCTTAATATTGGTTTACAAGACCAGTGTTTTTATTAAACTACTAAAACAATGGTAATAAGTATAAATTGAATTCTCTTAATTTTAGTATTCTTTATTGGGGTATGGGTATTTTGTTCTAAACGTAAGCATTTATTATCGATATTATTGAGTTTAGAGTTTATGGTATTGAGATTATTTGCTTTGCTTTTTATATATTTGAATTTTTTTGATTATGAGTTATATTTTAGAATGGTGTTTCTAACATTTTCTGTATGTGAAGGAGCATTAGGATTATCTGTTTTAGTATCTATAATTCGTACSCATGGGAATGATTTTTTTCAAACTTTTAGAATCTTGCAATGTTAAAATTTATATTTATAATTGTATTTTTAATCCCACTATGTTTTTTAGTAGATTCTTGATGAGTGGTTCAATCATTGATATTTTTTATAGTTTTTGTGTTTTTTATAGGGTGTGTGTTAATAAGTGATTATAGAAACCTTGGGTATTTTTTTGGTTGTGATGTGTTGTCTTATGGATTAATTTTATTAAGATTTTGGATTTGTGCTTTAATAATTACAGCTAGTGAGTCAATTTATCGTATTAAATTTTATAACCAAATATTTCAGGTGTATGTTTTATTTTTGTTATTGATGTTATATTGTACTTTTAGAAGAATGAGTATGTTTTCTTTTTACTTATTTTTTGAAAGTAGATTGATCCCTACATTGTTTTTAATTTTGGGTTGAGGGTATCAGCCTGAACGACTTCAAGCGGGAGTATATTTGTTGTTTTATACTTTATTAGCTTCCTTACCTTTATTAGTAGGGTTATTTAATGTTTATAGTGTATATGGGAATCTTGATTTGACATTATTAGTAAATGTGAATTTATTTAATGTGTTGTTTTATTTGGTTTTAATTTTGGCTTTTTTAGTGAAAATTCCTATATTTTTAGTTCATTTATGATTACCTAAAGCTCATGTTGAAGCCCCGGTTTCTGGTTCAATGATTTTGGCTGGAGTTCTCTTAAAATTAGGGGGATATGGGTTATTACGGGTTTATACTATAATAGTTTCTTTAGGTTTAAAATATAATTACATCTGAATTGCGATTAGTCTAGTAGGGGGTGTATTAGTTAGTTTGGTTTGTTTATATCAAACTGATTTAAAAGCTCTAATTGCTTATTCCTCTGTTTCACATATAGGAGTTGTTCTTGGGGGATTAATAACACTGAGTATTTGAGGGTTTAGTAGAAGTTATACTTTAATAATTGCTCATGGGTTGTGTTCTTCAGGGTTGTTTGCTTTAGCTAATATTAGTTATGAACGATTAGGAAGTCGAAGAATATTAGTAAGTAGGGGTTTAATAAATTTTATACCTTCTATGGCTATGTGATGATTTTTATTAAGTTCATCAAATATAGCAGCACCCCCTTCATTAAATTTAATAGGTGAAATTGGGTTATTTAATAGTTTGGTTGCATGGTCTTGGATTACAATATTTATATTGATATTATTATCATTCTTTAGAGCAGTTTATACTTTATATTTATATTCTTATAGTCAACATGGTATATTGTATTCGGGAATTTATTCATGTTCTAGAGGGTATAGTCGTGAGTTTATTTTATTATTATTGCATTGATTACCATTGAATATTTTAGTGTTAAAGGGAGATATGTGTATTTTGTGATTATGTTTAAATAGTTTAATATAAAATATTGGTTTGTGATACCAATGATGTAATAAGTTACTTTAAACCATTTTATGGATATTATCAATTTGCATATTGAGTTTCTTATTCTTGTTTATTATAGCAGTTTTTTGTATTACAACAGGGTTTTATTTTATTATACATGATCTAACAGTTTTTGTTGAATGAGAGATTTTTAATTTAAATGGTTGTTCTGTTGTTATGACTTTATTGTTTGATTGAATATCATTATTATTTATAGGGTTTGTATTATTAATTTCATGTTTGGTTATTTTTTATAGAGAAGAGTATATACATGGAGATTTAACTATTAATCGATTTATTATTTTGGTTTTGCTTTTTGTTTTGTCAATAATGTTTTTAATTATTAGACCAAATTTAATTAGTATTTTATTAGGATGAGATGGGTTGGGTTTAGTATCTTATTGTTTAGTAATTTATTATCAAAATGTAAAATCATATAATGCTGGTATGTTAACTGCTCTTTCTAATCGGATCGGTGATGTGGCTTTATTAATATCTATTGCTTGAATAATAAATTATGGGAGATGGAATTATATTTATTATTTGGAATTTAATAAAAATACTTTACCTATATTTTATATTAGAATAATAGTAGTATTAGCTGCAATAACAAAAAGTGCTCAGATTCCTTTCTCTTCATGACTTCCAGCTGCAATAGCGGCCCCTACACCTGTCTCTGCTTTAGTACACTCATCAACGTTAGTAACAGCAGGGGTTTATTTATTAATTCGGTTTAATCAAGTTATTACAGAAGTATGATTAGCTAAGGGGTTATTATTGATTGCAGGATTAACGATGTTTATAGCTGGGTTAGGAGCAAATTTTGAGTTTGATTTGAAGAAAATTATTGCTTTATCTACTTTAAGTCAACTAGGGTTAATAATAAGAATTTTAGCAATAGGGTTCCCTAAGTTGGCTTTTTTTCATTTATTAACCCATGCTTTATTTAAGGCTTTATTGTTTATATGTGCTGGTGCTTTAATTCATAATATAAAGGATTCTCAAGATATCCGATTTATAGGAAATATTTGTTCGCAAATACCTCTGACGGCTGCATGCTTTAATATCTCAAATCTTGCTTTATGTGGTATACCATTTTTAGCAGGATTTTATTCTAAGGATTTGATTTTAGAGATTGTTGAATTATCTTATATTAATATATTTAGTTTTTTTCTATACTTTTTTTCAACTGGATTGACAGTGTGTTATTCATTACGATTGGTATACTATTCAATAACTGGTGAATTTAATTCTACCTCCTTCCACCCTTTAAATGATGAAGGGTGAACTATATTAAAAGGAATATTGGTTTTAACTATTATGGCCATTATAGGGGGTTGTGTTTTAAGTTGAGTTTTATTTCCATCCCCAAGAATAATTTGCTTACCAAGTGCTTTAAAATTATTAGCTCTTATTGTAAGATTAATTGGGGGTTGATTAGGTTATGAGGTTTCAAAACTTCCACTGTCTTATAATTTAATGTCATTAAAAACTTATATGTTATCAAATTTTTTAGGATCAATGTGATTTATACCTTTTATTAGAACTTATGGTGTAAGTTTTGTCCCCTTGTTTTTAGGAAAGCAAATCTATAAAACACTTGATCAAGGTTGAAGAGAGGATTGAGGTGGTCAAATAATTTATAAACAATCAGTTCAATATTCTCAGGTAATTCAAGGGTGGCAAAATAACAGAATTAAAATTTATTTAGTTGGGTTTGTTTTATGAATAATTATATTGACTTTGTTAGTATTATATTTAAATAGCTTATAATTAGAGCATAACACTGAAGATGTTAGGGAAGTTAAATAACTTTTAAATATTTATAAATATAAAGTATATTATTTATACAATGAAAATGTATTGTTTTATTTAAACTATATAAATTAGAAATGTTAATGGAATTAAACCATTAAAATAAAAAGTTAGCAGCTTTAATTTGATCAACACATTTCCTTAATTGGAAATAAATTTTCAATAATATTATTAACAGTAATACACCTCTTTTTGGTTTCAATTAATAAATAAGGATGATGATCATCTAGGATCAGGTCGAAACTGATTGCAATTTATCGCTTCTTATTTAAGGTAGATTGAAGATCAATACTTTTTGAGTGCAAATCAAATGTTATAATTAACTACAACCCTGATTTAATAAGCTCATTCTAATGCTCCTTGGTTTCATTCATGATAGAGGCCTAAAAGGAGAATTAATAAAAAAAATGTGCTAATAATTGTTCATGATATAATATTTGATCAATTTATAATGATAATAACTGGGAGTAAAAGAGCAATTTCTACATCAAAAATGAGGAAAATAACAGCAATTAAAAAAAATCGGAGAGAGAAAGGTAAGCGCGCTGAGCTTTTTGGGTCAAACCCACATTCAAAAGGAGAACTTTTTTCACGGTCATTAATAGTTTTCTTTGAAAGAATTGAGGCTAATGTTATTACAATAGATGTTAAGATGATTGTAAATGAAGTAACAATAAATATGATTCAGATTATTTATTTTGAATTAATCAATCTTTTTGATTGGAAGTCAAATGTACTAATATACTAAATAAATATTTTATCTTCCTCATCAATAAATAGAAATATATAAGAATAGTCATACTACATCAACAAAATGTCAATACCAGGCAGCTGCTTCAAATCCAAAATGGTGATTAATAGAGAAGTGGCATATTAAATGTCGTAATAAACATGTTAAAAGGAAAGTAGTTCCAATAATAACATGTAAACCATGGAAACCTGTTGCTATAAAGAATGTTGATCCATAAACAGCGTCTCTAATTGTAAAAGGAGCTTCAATGTATTCATAAGCTTGGAGAATGGTAAAGTAAATTCCTAGTAAGATGGTGAAAAATAATCTTTGAGTGGCTTGACTATAATTTCCTTCTATTAAACTATGGTGTGCTCATGTTACAGTTACACCTGAGGCTAAAAGAATAGTTGTATTAAGCAGGGGGATTTGGAGGGGATTAAATGGTTGAATTCCTAAAGGAGGTCAAAGTCTTCCTAATTCTACTCTTGGAGATAAACTTCTGTGGAAAAAAGCTCAAAAGAAGGAGATGAAGAAAAAGACTTCAGAAATAATAAAAAGGATTATTCCTCATCGTAATCCCTTACTTACTGGTAGTGTATGAAGACCTTGATAAGTACCTTCACGAGTAATATCTCGTCATCATTGAATTATAGTTAAAGTGATTAAAATTAATCCAAGTAATAGTAAAGAGTTATCATATTGATGGAATCATTTAATTATTCCTAAAGTTGTAGTTATTGCACCAATAGCTCCTGTAAGAGGCCAAGGGCTTGGATTGACTAGATGATAAGGGTGGTTTGAGTGTGTGACCATAATTAACTTCTCTAGAGTAAAGTGTAGCTAAAATAGCAAAAACATAGGACTGGATAATAGCTACTGCTGATTCTAGTGTTATTAAAAGTATTTGAGCAATAAGGAGGATAGATAGTGCTGAAATAACTAATGAAGGTCCAGTATTTCCTAGCAAGGTTAGTAATAAATGTCCAGCGATTATATTTGCTGCTAGTCGAACAGCTAAAGTTCCTGGGCGGATAATATTACTAATTGTTTCAATACATACTATAAAAGGTATGAGTACAGGAGGAGTACCTTGGGGGACTATGTGAGCAAATATATGAGTTGTATGATTAATTCACCCATATAGTATAAAAGATAATCAGAGAGGAAGGGCAAGGGCTAAGGTTAGAGATAAATGGCTAGTGCTAGTAAAAATGTAAGGGAATAATCCTAAAAAGTTATTAAATAAAATTAATGAAAATAATGAAATGAAAATAAAAGTTCTTCCATTATGACCAGTTGGTCCAATAAGTGTTTTAAATTCGGTGTGTAAAGCATGGATAATTGTATATCAAGTAATTGAAATTCGTGAAGGGATTAATCAATATAGAAGGGGTAGAAGCAATAAACCTAGAAAAGTTCTTAATCAATTTAGTGATAAATTTATAACACTAGATGTAGGGTCAAAAATTGAGAAAAGGTTATTTATCATTTTCAGATTAAGGAATTAACCTTTAAGGAAGGTATATCTGTTGGAGTTGGGATTTTATAATTGAAAATAAAATAATTTATAATGGCAAAGAGAATAAGTCTTGTAGAAAACATAAGGAACAAGAAAAGTCAGTTTATAGGTATTATTTGAGGGATAAAGAAATATTAAATTTTTAATTATTTCAGTATGACATACTAATGTTATATATTAACTAATTTCTTCATCAGAAGTAGGTGTTAATTACTATAAAATGGTTTAAGAGACCAGTACTTACTTTCAGTCATCTGATGATGAATTTATAGCATTATTAATTCATTTAATAAAGGAGTTAATATTGATTCTTTCAATTACAATAGGTATAAATCTATGATTTGCACCACAAATTTCTGAACATTGCCCATAAAATAATCCGGGTCGGTTTATAAAAAAACTTGTTTGATTAAGTCGACCAGGAGTAGCATCTACCTTTACACCTAATGCTGGAACTGTTCACGAATGGAGTACATCAGCGGCGGTAACTAATATTCGAATTGGTGTATTTATAGGTAGGATAGTTCGGTTGTCAACATCAAGGAGTCGAAAACCATCAGTAGGTATTTCATTATAAGGTATTATGTATGAATCAAATTCATAGGGGATTGTAAAATCTGTGTATTCATAACTTCAATATCATTGATGCCCTACTGTTTTAACAGTAATTAAAGGGTCTATTGATTCATCTAATAAGTAAAGAAGTCGTAGAGATGGTAAGGCAATAAAAATTAAGGTAATAGCAGGAAGGATTGTTCAAATTACTTCAATTGTTTGACCTTCAAGTAGATAGCGATGTGTAAATTTATTAAAGATCAAACTAGTTATAATGTAGGCTACTAATACAGTAATTATTAATAAAATAAAAAGTGTATGGTCGTGGAAGAAAATTAATTGTTCTATTAATGGGGAGGCACTATTTTGTAAATTCAGGTCTGATCAAGTTGCCATGTTCTAATAAAAGGATAAACTTTATATGTAGAGCTTAAATCTACCGCACTATTCTGCCATATTAGAAATTAGTTAGTTAATATAGGTAGTTCTGAATAAGAATGTTCTGCTGGAGGATATGATTGGTACCATTCTAAAGAGCTCACTATATTTATAGGGAATATAACAGTTCGATTTGTAATTATGCTTTCTCAGATAATGAAAATAAGGAAAATAATTCCAATAAATGAGATTGTAGAACCAAGACTAGAAACTACGTTTCAAGATGTGTAACTATCAGGATAATCGGAATATCGTCGTGGCATACCTGCAAGTCCTAAGAAATGTTGTGGGAAGAAAGTTAAATTTACTCCTACAAATATAGTTGTGAATTGAATTTTAAGTCATGTGGGGTTTAATGTTAAACCTGTAAATAATGGATATCATTGGATAAATCCAGCTATAATAGCAAACACTGCTCCTATAGATAAAACGTAATGGAAGTGGGCAACTACATAATATGTATCATGTAAAATAATATCAATTGAGGAATTAGCTAATACAACACCTGTTAATCCTCCAATTGTGAATAAGAATACAAATCCTAAAACTCATAATAAAGCAGGACTATAAGTTAATTGAGTTCCATGAAGAGTAGCTAATCATCTGAAAATTTTAATTCCAGTAGGGACGGCAATAATTATAGTAGCTGAGGTAAAATAAGCTCGTGTATCAACGTCTATTCCAACTGTAAATATATGGTGAGCTCATACTACAAAACCTAGAAGACCAATTGCTATTATTGCATAAATTATACCTAATGTACCAAAAGCTTCCTTTTTACCTCTTTCTTGACTAATAATATGTGATACTATCCCAAATCCAGGTAAAATTAAAATATAAACTTCAGGATGTCCGAAGAATCAAAAAAGGTGTTGATAAAGAATAGGATCTCCACCCCCAGCAGGATCGAAAAATGATGTATTTAAATTACGATCAGTTAGTAGTATAGTAATAGCACCTGCTAGAACAGGAAGGGAAAGCAAAAGTAAAAGTGCTGTAATAGCAACAGCTCAGACGAATAGAGGAGTTTGATCTAATGATATACCAGGGGCTCGTATGTTAATTGTTGTTGTAATAAAATTAACTGCTCCTAAAATAGAGGAAACCCCAGCTAAGTGAAGAGAGAAAATAGCTAAATCTACTGAAGCTCCAGCATGTGCAATTCCTGAAGAGAGGGGTGGGTAAACTGTTCACCCGGTCCCCGCACCGCTTTCCACTAAGCTTCTTCTAAGTAGTAAAGTTAATGAAGGGGGTAATAATCAAAATCTTATATTATTTATTCGAGGGAAAGCTATATCTGGAGCCCCTAGTATTAAAGGTACAAGTCAATTTCCAAAACCTCCAATTATAATAGGCATTACTATAAAGAAAATTATTACAAATGCGTGAGCAGTAACAATTACATTATAGATTTGATCATCTCCAATTAAATATCCTGGTTGTCCGAGTTCAGCTCGAATTAGTAGTCTTAATGATGTTCCTACTATTCCTGCTCATGCTCCAAAAATGAAGTATAATGTTCCAATGTCCTTATGATTAGTTGAGAAAAGTCATTGTTGCGGTAGAATGGCCGAGATATAGGTGGTAAACTGTAAATTTACTTAGGAGAATTTTCTCTTCTACCAGGCTTTATAGTCAAAAATGATATCAGACTGCAATTCTGAAGGAGTAGTTAGCTACTAAGGCTTAAAAAATCCTTTTTATTTACAGCTTTGAAGGCTGTTAGTTTAATTAACTTAAAGCCTTAAAGCATTGAGTATATGATTGAAGTAAATGGTAAACCTAGAGTTGAGATCCCTGTTAACATAAGGATGAAAGGGAGAAATGATGAGTTAAAGGTATTTAAGTAAGTTACCTTTAATTCAGTATAAGAGAACAAAAAGGCAAGGAAAGTCAATCGCAAATAATAGAATAAAGTTACAAGAGTTATAACTACTATAATAACAGTGATAAATTGGTAGTTTATTCCTGTAAGCGTTTCAATAATTAGTCATTTAGGGAAAAATCCTAAGAAGGGAGGTAAACCACCTAAGGATAGGAGGAGAAGAAATATACAAGATTTAGTGATCCTATCATTAGTTATAGTTAAGAAATTTTGATTGAGATGAAAAACGCGATGGGCATTGAACAATAAAACAATAGATAATCTAAGGAAAGTGTAAATAATAAAGTATAATTCTCATATATTTTCACCTACAATTATGGCGGAGATTATTCATCCAACGTGGTTAATTGAAGAATAAGCTATTAACTTTCGTAAAGAACTTTGGTTTAATCCTCCTAGTGAGCCAATTATTACTGATGCAAGGATAATGATTGCAATAAAAATATTTATTTCAATAACATAAGCTAATAATATTAAAGGGGCGATTTTTTGTCAGGTTATTAGAATAAAGCAATTTTTTCATCTTAAACCTTCTATAGTTCCAGGAAATCAAAAATGAAAGGGGGCAGCTCCCATTTTTAATAGCAAGGCGGAACAGATTAAAGTTTGGAAGATGTTATACTCTATGTAAAAAGGATTAGTAGATAGTGAAAATATTAAAAGAATAGAGAAGAGTAATATGGCTGAAGCCAAAGCTTGAACCAAAAAATATTTCAATGAAGCTTCTGTTGATATAATATTTTTTGTGTTAGTTATTAAAGGAATAAATGATAATAAGTTAATTTCTAATCCTATTCAAACACCTAATCATGAAGTAGATGTAATGGAAATAATAGTTCCTATAATCAAAATAATGGAAAATAAAAGTTTTGCAGGATTTAAGAAGATTAAAAAGGAGGACAATCCTATTTACGGGGTATGAACCCATTAGCTTAAATTTAGCTTACCTTTTTTGGTTGTTTGATTGATATACCTAGGTGTATGAAGCACGAAAGTTTTTGATACTTTAGGGAGTAGTTTAAGTCTATTAGGTATAATGAAGGTAAATAATTACATGATTTACTCTATCACAGTAATCCTTTTAAATCAGGCACTTCATT